TGGATCTCGGACCTATGAATGGGGGTATTCCCGATACTCACAAAGAAAAAGGGAAGTGATTTGGACAAAAAGGGAAGTGACTTGGACAAAAAGAGAAGTGACTTGGACAAAAAGAAACGAAGTGACTTAGACAAATCTTGTTTGTCGATAGCCTCGGACCAATCAATCGAATATTGACTCATACGTAATCGATCGAACACTACTTGAAAACGGTTCTTCTGTTCAGAAACGAAATGTTCCAAATGTTCCTGTAAATTCTTGCTCCCATTGGACCATTTGTATCTATATGCATCAGGATCCCGATTCATGGATCTCTCGGTTCGAGAAATAAGAGGATCAAACCATTTCTTCTGAGTCTCTTTCAAATTCAATAAATGTTGGTTGATCGTATATTTCATTATAGTTATATGATTCAGAGTATCATTTCCTATTTGATCCCTTTGAATTCCATATTCGAAGTTGCGATTGGATCTATTCATTAAAAAGAATCGATTCGATACATTTCTTATGTACCCATAGATGCTATATTGGATTTGAATCAGATTTCGGATCAATCTATATTGATTGACTGCCTCCATGATGTTGTTGCTAGCAAATACCGCTGTTTTTCGTTTTGGATCTTCCAAATCATTCCCGCAGTGGATCCGGACCCATTTTTTTCTGATCCTTCGATAAAAAGATTCATTCTCCTCATAAAAAAGAGGAGGTAGAACCAATAAAGATTTCTTTTTCGATTCATCTCTGGAGTTGAATACCTCATTCAAGAATTTTTTTTGATCCAACCCGTAGGAATCAATAGAAAAGGCAAATCCCCTATGATACACCAGATCCGGCTCGGTTATTGATAGAGTGAATAGATCTGCCATTTCTTGAAATCTCTCTTCTGATTCAAAATCGTGGTGTAACGTGTATCCCCCTTTGTTCCGGTTATGGAATAGATGAAATAAATCCAAAAATGGATTTTTTTTCAAGAATGAAATCTTATTGGAACTGTCCATATCTGGTTCATCCTTCGGAACCATATCACATCCCGGATCTGATGAAATAGGATGAATTGAGACGGTATTTTGTAAATACGTAATTATCTTGAATATATCAACCATTTCTTTATTTTCCGATCGCCTGGAAGGGACAAAAGAAACATCTTGTTTTTTCTTCAAAAATTTCTGATCTCTAGTGGACCTCTCAGTAGGATTCGAACCCAGATGAAGTTCTGACCATCTGTCAGAGAAAAAAGAACGAATTGATCTTGTAGGATTCCCAAGAAATTCTTCGATTTCTTTCGGAAGCAGATGATTATTCATCTGCTTCTCACGTTTCGTGAATAGCCGGGACATTGAGGAAGATCCAAAAAGGCATTTCGGGAATCGATCTGATTCTATCTCTGTTCGTTCCGTTTGAAGAAAGGAAGGATCCCAAAGAATCGATCTTTCTTTTAGTTGCTGAATCTCTGTTTGATCGATCAATGTGTGATATTCTGAATCCTCATTTCTAATGGAATCGAAATGATCTCTGGATTGATCAGAGGATCCTTTCGATTGGCTAGAATCCGTTACTTGAACGAAAATAGATCTTGTGGAATCATATTGAATATTTGACAATACATTCCGTACCCTGCTAAAAAACCAATCCTTGTTTACCAACCACACATTGTCTAACCAAATCCAATTCTCTCTCGATACGTTCCTCAAAAAATCCGATTCGTGCTGATTCTTCCCCCAACTAACGAAGAGATCTTGGCGGAATTGCCACATATGAAATTGAGCACAATTTTGCAAAGAAATACCCCACTTGTTTCTCGAGAAGAGATGGGAAACGTGCTCAATATCATTTGATTGAATAGTTGCCTCAGCTCCTTGTTGTTTGAAGAAACCCTCCCCTTCAATTGGTCTTTTTTCACGAAAAGCAGACATGAGATAACAAATCAAGTCTTTCCCTAAGATTTCGAATAGCTGTCCCGAATTCAAGTTGATTATGTTTCGCTTCTTCCTCGGAGAAAGACGATCAAACAATTCCCAATCATGGTCCTTGCGGATCGGATCATCCGTATAGGATAAAAAAAGAAACTCCAGATATTTGCTATCTTTCTCTTTGAATGAGATCTCAATTCCAGCTATGGTTTCATTAGCTATCTTACAACTAGAATCCCTCTTTTTTCCGATCCGGTTCCTCCACCACTGCGAACCCCGGTTCGATTCAGGCATGATACACTTTTTATTTATTGGGAGAACCCAAGTACTCTCTTGCGGATCCATGAAACAACTCTCAGAAATCTTTTTCTCTTTTGGAAGATACAGGAGCGAAACAATCAATCTATTGATATTGGAAGACCAAAAAGATTCTTCCAATGTCTCATTTCTGGGTCCAATGGAATTTATAGGTATAGGAAGAAGCTCCATCAAATAGAGATTTTTTCTTTCGACCATCTTTCGATTGGTAATACGAGATATAAGGACCACTACTACAAGCAGTACTACACCTTTGATCGTGAAATATCGATTGCTTGTTGAACCCTGTGAATCACGTGAAAGTAGGATACTCCAAATTCGGGGGTCAGAGAGTTTCATAAAACGTTCTTGGTGGAAAAAAATGTGAGTGAAAGATCCCACTGAATCGAATTTGATCCATGAATCTAAGAAATAGTGAGAATTCTTGATCTCACTCAATATCTCTCTCAATTCGAAGATCCAGGATTTGAATTGATATCGTTTCATTGATTCCTCCTAAAGATTTTCATTGATTCCTCCTAAAGATTTCATTTCAATTGGAATTTGGTTATTCACGATGTACAATGAGCCCTGTTAAGCATCCATGGCTGAATGGTTAAAGCGCCCAACTCATAATTGGCAAATTCGTAGGTTCAATTCCTGCTGGATGCACGCCAATGGGAACGTTCAATAAGTCTATTGGAATTGGCTCTGTATCAATGGAATCTCATCATCCATCCATAACGAATTGGTATGGTATATTCATACCATAACATATGAACAGTAAGAACTAGAATTCTTATCAATACTGGAACTCATAGGGAAGAAAATGGAGTTATGGATGGAATCAAATATGCAGTATTTACAGAAAAAAGTATTCGGTTATTGGGGAACAATCAATATACTTCTAATGTCGAATCAGGATCAACTAGGACAGAAATAAAGCATTGGGTCGAACTCTTCTTTGGTGTCAAGGTAATAGCTATGAATAGTCATCGACTCCCCAGAAAGGGTAGAAGAATAGGACCTATTATGGGACATACAATGCATTACAGACGTATGATCATTACGCTTCAACCGGGTTATTCTATTCCACCTCTTATAGAGAAAAGAACTTAAAGCAAAATACTTAATAACACGGCGATACATTTATACAAAACTTCTACCCCGAGCACACGTAATAGAGCCATAGACAGTCAAATGAAATCCAATCCACGAAATAATTTGATCTGTGGACAGCATCATTGTGGTAAAGGTCGTAATGCCAGAGGAATCATTACCGCAAGACATAGAGGGGGAGGTCATAAGCGTCTATACCGTAAAATCGATTTTCGACGGAATGAAAAAGACATATCTGGTAGAATCGTAACCATAGAATATGACCCTAATCGAAATGCATACATTTGTCTCATACATTATGGGGATGGCGAGAAAAGATATATTTTACACCCCAGAGGGGCTATAATTGGAGATACCATTATTTCTGGTACAGAAGTCCCTATATCAATGGGAAATGCCCTACCTTTGAGTGCGGTTTGAACTATTGATTTACGTAATTGGAAGTAACCAATTAGGTTTACGATGAAACCTAGAAATCAATCACTGATCCAATTTGAGTACCTCTATGGGATAGACCTCAACAGAAAACTGTTGAGTAACGGCAGCAAGTGATTGAGTTCAGTAGTTCCTCATAGAAAATTATTGACTCTAGAGATATGGTAATATGGAGAAGACAAAATTGTTTGAAGCACGCACAGAACCGGAAGCGCCCCTTGTTTCAAAGAGAGGAGGACGGGTTATTCACATTTAATTTGATGGTCAGAGGCGAATTGAAAGCTAAGCAGTGGTAATTATAAAGATCCCCCCGGGGAAAAATAGAGATGTCTCCTACGTTACCCGTAATATGTGGAAGTATCGACGTAATTTCATAGAGTCATTCGGTCTGAATGCTACATGAAGAACATAAGCCAGATGATGGAACGGGGAGACCTAGGATGTAGAAGATCATACATGAGTGATTCGGCAGATTTGGATTCCTATATATCCACTCATGTGGTACTTCATCATACGATTCATATAAGATAAAGATCCATCTGTCTAGATATCATCATATACATCTAGAAAGCCGTATGCTTTGGAAGAAGCTTGTACAGTTTGGGAAGGGGTTTTTAAAAGAAGAATCTACTTCAACCGATATGCCCTTAGGCACGGCCATACATAACATAGAAATCACGCTTGGAAAGGGTGGACAATTAGCTAGAGCGGCGGGCGCTGTAGCGAAACTGATCGCAAAAGAGGGTAAATCAGCCACATTAAGATTACCATCCGGGGAGGTCCGTTTGATATCCAAAAACTGCTTAGCAACAGTCGGACAAGTGGGTAATGTTGGGGTGAATCAACAAAGTTTGGGTAGAGCCGGATCGAAGTGTTGGATAGGTAAGCGTCCTGTAGTAAGAGGAGTAGTTATGAACCCTGTAGACCATCCCCATGGAGGTGGGGAAGGGAAAGCCCCAATTGGTAGAAAAAAACCCACAACTCCTTGGGGTTATCCTGCGCTTGGAAGAAGAAGTCGGAAAAGGAAAAAATATAGTGATAGTTTTATTCTTCGTCGCCGTAAATAGGAATTAGGAATATTGAAAATAGAATTTTTTGAATTTGAAATAATGTGATGGGCGAACGACGGGAATTGAACCCGCGCGTGGTGGATTCACAATCCACTGCCTTGATCCACTTGGCTACATCCGCCCCTTATCTAGCTAAAGGATTTTCTCTTTTTTCCATTCATCATTATTGTATTTATTCTTACCTTCATACTTAGATCGAGATATTCTATTGGACATAGAATGCCAATCTTTAAAATGTAAAAAAAGGAGTAATCAGCTGTGGCACGTTCACTAAAAAAAAACCCTTTTGTAGCTAATCATTTATCAAGAAAAATTGAAAAACTCAACATGAGGGAGGAGAAAGAAATAATAGTAACTTGGTCTCGGGCATCTACCATTATACCCAAAATGATTGGCCATACAATCGCTATTCATAATGGAAAGGAACATTTACCTATTTATATAACAGATCGTATGGTAGGTCACAAATTGGGAGAATTCGCGCCGACTCTGACTTTCGCGAGACATGCGAGAAACGATAATAAATCTCGTCGTTAATTTGGAAAAAAAAATAGATACTTATCATTCATTGGCGGGAGATAACCTTATGATAAAGAAAAAGAACTCAAATTCGAGTGGAGAAGTAAAAGTTTTAGCTCAACATATATGTATGTCTGTTTTCAAAGCGCAAAGAGTAATTGATCAGATTCGCGGGCGTTCTTATGAGGAAACGCTTATGATATTGGAACTTATGCCTTATCGAGCATCTTATCCCATTTTAAAATTGGTTTATTCCGCAGCAGCAAACGCTAGTCATAATATGGGTTTGAACGAAACCGATTTATTTATTAGTAAAGCCGAAGTCAATGGAGGTTCTTTTGTGAAAAAATTAAGGCCTAGAGCTCGAGGACGTAGTTATCCGATAAAAAGGCCAACTTGTCATATAACAATTGTATTAAAAGATAAATCAAAATTATCTTTCGATGAATTTAAGATTTAGATTCATATTTAGAAAAAAATAGATAGAAAGATAATATAATAAAAAATATGGGACAAAAAATAAATCCGCTTGGTTTCAGACTTGGTACAACCCAAAATCATCATTCCTTTTGGTTCGCACAACCAAAAAATTTTTCTGTAGGTCTACAAGAAGATGAGAAAATACGGAATTGTATAAAGAACTATGTACAAAAAAATAAAAAAATATCCTCAGGTTTCGAAGGAATTGGAATTTCGCGTATAGAAATTCAAAAAAGAATTGATTTAATCCAGGTTATAATTCATATTGGATTCCCAAATTTATTAATAGAGGGCCAAACACGAGGAATCGAAGAATTACAGATGAATGTACAAAAAGAATTTCGTTCTGTGAACCGAAGAATCAACATTGCTATCACACGAATAGAAAAACCTTATGGAGACCCCAATATTCTTGCAGAATATATGGCTTCTCAATTAAGAAATAGAGTTTCATTTCGAAAGGCAATGAAAAGAGCTATTGAATTAACTGAACAAACAGATACAAAAGGAATTCAAATACAAATTGCAGGACGTATTGACGGAAAAGAAATTGCACGTGTTGAATGGATCAGAGAAGGTAGGGTTCCTCTACAAACAATTCGCGCTAAAATTGATCATTGTTCCTATACAATTCGAACTATCCATGGAGTACTAGGCCTCAAAATTTGGATATTTGTGGATGAAGAATAATAGACCTTTATTTATCTTATCATTCTATCCAGTAATATAGTGATATATAGAACAAAAAACTATAAACTTTTTATGTTTTTCTGTTAAATCAAAAAAATAAAATAATTAGAATTCTATAAGGTTGAATAAAAAAGAAATTAACTTTTTTTAATTTATAATTGCTATGCTTAGTGTGTGACTCGTTAGTTTTTTCTTTATAGTTTTTAGTAGGATCAAGATCAAAAAAAGATTGATCCCTAATATTAATTCAATAACTACAACTACTATATAAAAAAAAAATTAAAAACTAATAACTAACTTATTGCTTCATATTGTCGAGATCCCAAAAACAGTCACTATATGACTGGATTAATCATATAGTTGTAACAACTGGAATTGTTCCATAACAAAAAAATATGATTGTGGATTTGAATAAAAAAAAAATAAAGGGATGCGGATAAATGGAAAGGTGATAGAAAGAGAGAATAAAAATATCAATGATATATAATTCCAATATGTATGGTCTATAAATTACCTCATATAAATAAAAGGCAGTGTAATAAAGCATTAATTTCATATTGTTTTAATATTGTTTAATAAATGATATATAAATAATAAAGAGCTTCCGGTTAATAGAAACTGAGGAGATTGACTCGGAAACAGATTTTGTTGAGAGCTCCATTGCAGAGTTCAGGCCTAATCATTAATGGAGAAGCTATAGGAACGACGAAACCTGTGACTATATAGGATTCTATTTAAAAGAATCCAAATGATTGAGCAGGCGGGATGGCGGAATGAACCAAGAACCATTTTTTTTTTACTCGGAGAGGTTGTGGATTGATCCTACGAATAAAGCAGGAAAAGGAAAGAGTCAATATTCGCCCGCGAAACCCTTATTTCTTATTTATTGGATTCCAATATTGTCTTGATTCAATAATTTATTAAAAGAAAAGTAAAAAAAAAAAATAAGGATCCAGTATAAACAAAGAAACATTATCTATATCTAGAAATAGAAAAATCTAACCGTATATACAGCTTCTTATCTAATAAATGAAATATAATATCAATAAATCCCATTACTTAGTTTAATGTATTAGTTATTAAATACATGTGCATCTGTAATATTATCGAATCCTTTCATTCGTGAGGAGCTGGATGAGAAGAAACTCTCATGTCCGGTTCTGTAGTAGAGGTGGGAAAAAACCATCAACTATAACCCCAAAAGAACCAGATTTCGTAAGCAACATAGAGGAAGAATGAAAGGAATATCTTGCCGGGGTAATCATATTTGCTTCGGCAGATATGCTCTTCAGGCACTTGAACCCGCTTGGATTACCGCTAGACAAATAGAAGCAGGACGAAGAGCAATGACACGATATGCACGTCGTGGTGGAAAAATATGGGTACGCGTTTTTCCCGATAAACCTATTACAGTAAGGCCCGCAGAAACACGTATGGGGTCGGGAAAGGGATCTCCCGAATATTGGGTATCTGTTGTTAAACCCGGTCGAATACTTTACGAAATGGGCGGAGTCTCAGAAACTGTAGCCAGAGCAGCAATTTCAATAGCTGCGTGCAAAATGCCTATAAAAACTCAATTTGTTATTTCAGGATAGGGATGTAGAACTAAATATAAAAAAGGGATAAAAAAACAACCACGAGTTTCTTTATTTCTAGACAAATACTATTTCTTCTTTTTCCTCATTCTTTGCACTGAAATAAAAAATAAAAAATTCAAATAAAAATGATATGATTCAACCTCAAACCCTTTTGAATGTAGCAGATAACAGTGGAGCTCGAGAATTAATGTGTATTCGAATCATAGGAGCTGGTAATCATAGATATGCTCATATTGGTGACGTTATTGTTGCTGTAATTAAAGAAGCAGTGCCCAATATGCCTCTAGAAAGATCAGAAGTAATAAGAGCTGTAATTGTACGTACATGTAAAGAACTCAAACGTGACAACGGTATGATAATACGATATGATGACAATGCAGCGGTTGTCATTGATCAAGAAGGAAATCCAAAAGGAACTCGAGTTTTTGGCGCGATTGCTCGGGAATTGAGACAGTTGAATTTTACTAAAATAGTTTCATTAGCTCCCGAGGTATTATAAAGACTCATAGTCATAGATCAAATTAGGATATTGTTCTAGTAGGATATCTGAAATAAACCCAATTAATAGATTGTGTCTCACGCATATACTTTTACTAAATTTAATAATGAATACTTTGAAGTATTCAAATAAAAATAAAAAACATGTTGATTATATCAAAATTAGGAAGCACCAATAATTATAATTCGTCATGGGCAGAGACACTATTGCTGATATAATAACTTCTATAAGAAATGCTAACATGAGTAAAAATGGAACGGTTCGAATAGTATCCACAAATATCACCGAAAACATTGTTAAAATACTCCTACGAGAGGGGTTTATTGAAAATGTTCGGAAACATCAGGAAAGTAATAAAAATTTCTTGGTTTCAACCTTGCGACATAAAAGAACTAGGAAAGGAATATATAAAACGATTTTAAAACGTATAAGTCGACCCGGTCTACGAATTTATTCCAACTATAAAAAAATTCCTAAGATTTTAGGTGGAATGGGAATTGTAATTCTTTCCACTTCTCGAGGCATAATGACAGATCGAGAAGCTAGACTAGAAAAAATTGGAGGAGAAATTTTGTGTTATATATGGTGATCCTCCTCTGGTATCCTAATTTTATCTCTAATTTCCTAATTTGTGAAATAGAGAGGAAAGGTGAGTTATATAATTTTTCCTCCATTAGTTGATACTTCAAAAAGGTTTCCTGGAATGAAAAAAAAAAACAAGAGACTTATTTTCTTCCAAGGAATAGATGAAAAATGAAATTAAGGAGTAAGAAATATGAAAATAAGGGCTTCTGTTCGTAAAATTTGTGAAAAATGTCGACTGATCCGTAGGCGCGGACGAATTATAGTGATTTGTTCCAATCCGAGACATAAACAGAGACAAGGATAATCTTTCTAAAGTTTCTCAAAGAGTGGTTATGTAAAAATAAAAGATTTGTTTTAACATAAAATGGATATCTCCATATCTTTTTATATATTTCTGATTCATATTTATGAGATGATAAAATATGGCAAAACCTATACAAAGAATTGGTTCACGTAGGAATGGGCGTATTAATTTACGTAAGACTGGACGTAGAATACCAAAAGGAGTTATTCATGTTCAAGCCAGTTTCAACAATACCATTGTAACTGTTACAGATGTACGAGGTCGAGTGGTTTCTTGGGCCTCCGCCGGTACTTCTGGATTCAAAGGCACAAGAAGGGGAACACCCTATGCTGCGCAAGCAGCCGCTTTAGATGCTATTCGTACTGTAGTAGATCAAGGTATGCAACGAGCAGAGGTTATGATAAAAGGTCCTGGTCTCGGAAGAGACGCAGCATTACGGGCTATTCGTAGAAGTGGTATACTATTAAGTTTCGTACGTGATGTAACACCTATGC